GTGGGAAGTAATGAGGCTAGTCTCCCCCCCCCCTGAATGAAGAAGTAGTGGGCCCCCCTTCCCGCGTATGCGCCTTTATTTAGATTCTTTCTATTTTTGAATTCTTTATGCAACGGTCTAAAAAAATATCTCTGGCAAAACAAAACGCAATTCGTCGAAGGGTCTTTCTTTCAATCCAAATAATAGAACAAAGAAACCACTCAAAAATGAAAGTTAGATAAAGAAGTTTCAGTAAGAACTAGCACTAGACTTCTTCCCCCCTTTCTACTTTTCCTCTCTCCTTTTGTTTGTGCTTCTACCCGGGCTTTTCATTCTGTAGAGACCCGAGGAATTTTTATAATAATTTTTGTAGAAAGGTGAGGCGGCATACGTAAACAAAAATCCAGGATGACGACTTTCAAAAAACGAGTAAGGGACGGGGAGGCCCTCGAAACCAAACGAGACTAAAAGGAACATGGGAATTAGCACCATTCCTATGATTTGTCTCGAAAAGCCAACGGGCAGCCCTCTCTCTCTTTTTGGGGGGAAGTATCCCAATTATTTTTTACAGGCCTGCCGCCTCCCTTGGTTCTTGGGGAAGCGTGGTAGGGGAAGGTAGGGGCTGTCGCTGCCTGATAGAGGCAGAAGCCGGGGCCACGGGAGCTATCTACGTGGAGTGTGTCGATTGAAAGAGGAGGGGAGACAACTCAAATGCCAGCGCAAAAATAGAAAGAGTCGTGCCGTTCAAAATGGAATTTTTCTAAGATCCATTGCTCGATTTTGCATGCTCTGCTCCCAAAATGCGGAGATACTTTCGAGGGGTCCAGAAAGTCATGGGAGAGGCAGGCTAAGTGAAATAATATACAGGTCTTACTATATAATCTTATGAATCACGCACGGCACACTTTCTATATCTCCTCCGTCTACAAGGCGAACAGCTTAGCTTACAGTACAGCGTGTTCGCCACCACACCGGCTGGCTGGTGCATTGGCCTTACCATAATAGGGCCGAGACGAGAAGTATGACCCTTCAATTAGAACGCCCCATATCTCGTGACACGCGGAGCGTGGCATTTCCTTTTATAAAGTCCGTATAACTTCTAACCAAAAGATTCATTCTTTATAAATCAACAAGTACCATTCAAAGAGTGCATTGCCTCTTTGAGTGAAGAAGAGAAGGGCTTTGTATAGAAACCCTGGAGCCGTGTTCGTCGCCCTACTAGGCTCACCATTATTTCATTTCATTCTTTTTACGTACGGCCAAAGAACATATACATGGAGCTATGTCGACTTACGTAAGTCTTGTTGACCAAATGATCAGGTATACCACGCCACGTATCATCCTCTATAGAAAGGGAGGAGAGATAAAAAAAAAAGATATAGTGATCGTGCCGTAAGACCTTGTTCGTTTCTACTTGACGTTATTTTCCTCGGGTTTTATTACATAAGGTAGCTTGCTTACTTAGCGCTTGCGCTAAGGTTGGCAGAGTGATTAAAAAAAACCTTTCCCTTATTAGCCGGAGTACAAGTGTACTCCTTGATCTTTAGTAAAGACGGATTAAGCCAAAAAAGGTTTTTTTTTTCGAAAAGTCTCAACGTCCTCGTTGAGAGTAGCTCTGCGAGACGTCCAGTAGTCTCTGACTTGGTCTTCGAATCGTAATCGTAAGTTTCAGCCCGTTCCGCCTCGCTCTCAGGTTGGCCCTTCTACTTGACTAAGTAGTATTCCGCTCGTGCAGTGGGTGTATGGGCTAGCCCATGGTGCGGTCAGCTATGATATACTCAACTTCTTCTTTAGTAAGTTTATATAAAACATCCGGTGGTGCCCTCGTGGGTCCTCTCTGGGGCGATCTGGTCTAATCGAAGTCAACTGACTCACATCACATGGAATACGGGGTGAGTTTTCACCGAGCTGATCGCTTGAGTCTATAGGCTACCCCTCCTATCCGCTTCTCTACTCTACAAGGTCTACTTTCTTCTTCCTTCAGACCGGGCCAAGCCATTAGGTTGTTTAAGTAGGTTGGGCTAAGTCGTTGCGCTCCTGCCACCTCTTGGCAAAGTAGGCTGATGGGCAAGCCCCCTCCTGCCGCAATGGTGTGGGGCGTCAGAGGCTGTTGCTCCGTGGCCAACTCGAAGGGGCTGAAGTTCGACGCAGAGCTTTTTGGTTGTTAAGTTATAGCAGCACTGAGCAACATCCAACAGCTCCAGTCCTTCTGGTTTGCACTAAAGTGCCTTAAGTAGCCCCCGAAGAGTCCTTTAATTCTCTCCGTCTGAGCTTTCAAAGAGATACCTACCATAGGTATCTTACCATCTGATACCGACAGTCGTCTTCTAACATTACCGACCTTTAAATATCGGGTTTTCATCAATTTCACATAACATAAAAAAAGCGCTTTTCATCATCAGAAACAACCCGGTTTCCGAGACCCCTTTTGCATTGCATTACCATAACGAAAATAAAAAAAAAAAAGATAGATAAATTTCTCTTGTGATTCGGACTGAACCTTTCTCGGTGGAAGAAAGGAATAGCGATGGATTTCTATGGAGCATCCAGGAACAAGAAGATTCAATCGGACGGCGAATTCTTACGTGGTCCAAGGAAATCAAAGGTCCGCTTCCACGATTTCATCTATATCGAATCTTAATATCAGAATAGCTTATATAGTCATGATTCACCACTGCACTTACTTTTGATTGATTTCTCATTTTTCGGATCTGATTGGAACCGATGACTTACGCCTATTTCTTAGGGCGTTTAAAGAGCGTGACTCTACCGCTTAGTTAAAAGGGTCCATTTGATTCAATTCATGAATTAGCCCACTATGAGTTTACTGCATTTTCATTTATAAATAAATTCTTATATATTTTTTTTATGATAATAATTTATAATATAGTATATCATTCGTGTCTCTGTTACAACACGGCGAAACAAAATGGTTCGAATGTGAGAAAAAAGAAAAATAAAAAAAAAAAATTTAGGCTGTACACCCTGGGATTGTAGTTCAATCGGTCAGAGCACCGCCCTGTCAAGGCGGAAGCTGCGGGTTCGAGCCCCGTCAGTCCCGACCTAGGATCCGCTGAATCGATCAATTCATCTCTCCGGGCAAAGAGTAGGATATAATTCCCAGCAGGAGGATCCTTCTTTTGTTTCGCATTTCTCATCGGACAAATCAAGTCAAGGAATAAAAATGAGAATAACTAGTACCGATTGATGGGGGAGAGTTACTATTACACAAGAAGACTGATAAGATCTATTAAATATCTATATAATGCTTTTAACGTTCTTTCAGAACCTTAGCGCAAGCACTAAGTAAGCAAGCTCCCTTTACTTGCCGGGTATCCCCCTTTCTATAGGACGAGCCATGGGAACCCATGAGATTGATTGAACAAGCCTTAAAAGCGAAGAAGAATCATCGAACTGGAACGAAACGCAAGTACTAGAACTCTTGAACTAGAGGAAGGCTCGAGGAGCTTAGTGTGAAACGCTAAGGGTCGACACCTTCGGTGCCTTTACTCTAACAAGTAAGCAAGTAAACTACACTACGCTTTGTCTTATATATAAGTAATAAGGGGGTGCCCGAGGGGCTTTCTTTGTGAGTCCTTAAGATCGCCGAAGGGCATTCTAAGTCGCTGTCAAAGGAAAGGACTGGAAAGCCTTTGTCTCTCTTGCGGCTCCTCCTCCTGGGCTCCCTGCTCTATACTTTTTCATGTCCCACCACCTGACGAGCCTGAATCACATGCCTGAGAAGGACCCCTAGAACCCGTCTTTTCTTCATTTGGCCAAGGTGAATGTGTGGCATGAGCCCGCAGCTCACCCTCTCGATTGAGATCTATTCCCCTCTTTGACTGGAAATGCTTCATTGACTGATCCACTGATCTACGACCATTCCGGAATAAAAACCCAGATCTACGACCACATTGAATCTAGTCTTTATGAAGGAAAGTCTTTACTATTTAATAAAAAAGAAGGAAATCTCTAGTTTCACGTAGCACATGTACTCCACTCCCCCCATTACTAGTTCTAATCGCAGGCCTTCCAATGGTAGAATGGGCAAATCTACGAACTCTCGAAAGAGCATGGAACAGAAGACAGGCCTTCCCTCTTTCTTGACATTGAGATTTGCGAGATTGTAGCCCGAAAGCTTCTTTCTTTGATTAGCTGACCGGAATCTTGGACTGCAATCCTTTCTCAATATTGAAATTATAAGGCTAGGTTGTTTACTGACTGATCTCTGTTCGAAGCCGACCTAAAATTTTACTTTGTTGAATGCATAGTCCTTTTTATTTTGAAGTCCAGGCTACCGCATTCCGAAGCAATGGAAAGACAGAACTTCAACTTATTGATTGAGCTATACCTCGTGCAAATGGATAATCCCTTTGGTGCGTGGTCCGGGGACACTACTTTTCCTTTTGTCGTAGCTTAGAGACTTATAGCCTTTAGTCCATCTGCCCGTCGCTTACTCTATAGAAGTAGGACGTGGGTTCAGCTCTAGATATAATAAAAAAGCGGATTCTTGATTTAGCTTTAGTGGATCCGCGATAGGTCCTGTCCTTATAGGGGCTCCAGCAGAAAGGCTCCTAGGCGCGGATCAATCTCTACTTCTAGTAAATCTGTAATGGAGGACGGGAAAGTCTAAGACCTTCTCGCACTGGGGCCCAGCCTGACCATTTGAGCTGAAAGTCAAGCAGGGACCCTTTTTAACTAGCACAAAACGGATTCCGAGGGTATTGGTTAGGCCTGCCCGGATAGCATGCCTTCGTACTTCTCAATGGAGTAGAAGGACCGCACCCCAACAAAGACATTTATCAATTTTCCCGGCTTCTGCCTCTATCAGGCAGAAAGATTCCTTCTAGCGCTGGTTGAGCTACTTCCACTCCTCTTCCAATTTGAGTTACCTCCTCCGTTTAGTTTGAAACCGAAAGGCATAGAAGCTATCTAGAGAGCTACCGAGGGGCAAGCCAATGCTTTAGAGCTCTTTAGCTGCCTCTGCACCAATTCTTCTTCCGGTTGGAAAACTATACCTCTTCTTTCGTCTTGCGATTGGATGAACCAGCAAGTGGCCTATTTTTGTTTTTCATGCATTGACCTCGGTCTCGTAAACACATATCTACTGCTTGCTGCCCTTGAAAGTCCCAAAACAGCCTATTTTAGACCCGGTGCGCCGAGAGTTATCGTTAAATCCAATGGCAAGATCCCGCTGCTGCCCCGGTCTGTCATATGTTGGGATCGCCTGCCCGAAAGGCCTAGATCTGAGTCTCCTCTTCTGTTTCTGTTTTAGAGAGATAAACCCCCTTTACTTTACTAAGTCTAGTGCCTCTGTTCCTTGGGCCCTATCATCAATAGTAAGCTAATCCAGTTATGCAGGTGTTCCACAGCTCTCATTTGAATCATTTGCCCGGAAAAGAGCTAGATCTTAAAAGTCTCGCATATACCGGGAAAGATAGGTTACGAAGTAAAGGCAGAAACTCCGGTTGCTTTGAGCTCCGGATCAAACCGACGGGCAGAGAGCGAGTTCGACTCGCGAACTCGCTCTCTTGCCACGCCTTTCACTCACTCGCTTGAGTCGGACTTCAATCACTCCTTTTGTTTGGAGGATCATTCGTTCTTCACTCTCTTTATATTACCCGCAGGGAGCGCAGCAACCAAGGTGCATATTCTCATATAGAAACAAGCGAAGCGTAGCGATTCGTACTACCGGAAAAGTTTCGCTAACCGGCAGGCAATAGAGTCCGCCGATATGCGCAAGCAAGCGTAGCGAATCACATAGATAAGCCCCTACCAGCGCGCGGATAGATAGGGCGAGCGAAGCGCGAAGAGGATGGATGTCTGAGCGGTTGAAAGAGTCGGTCTTGAAAACCGAAGTATTGATAGGAATACCGGGGGTTCGAATCCCTCTCCATCCGCGAAGTCATAAGTTATCTCTTGCGCTATCCATAGATAAGAACGAATCGGATCGACTCGACTGAATGAGTAGCTTGTGTTTTGATGTAGACGGAGGTTCTTGTGTTATGATTTAGTTAGGACTTTGTCTCCCTTTCGTTATCTTCCGCTCCCGGTTGGGTAAGGGCCGGGTGGATTACCTTTGGGAGCTAAGTCGAAGATCTCGGTGGTCTTGTGAGTGGTTGATAAACTACGATTGCAGTTTTCTTTAGGAAGTCCCATAGCTGTGAGGCTTAACAGACAAAGAAAAGGGTGGATACTTCCGGGTAGAAGGTGACGACCCTAATGAATCGACTATGAAGGCGGCTGTTAGCTACATCAGCCCTCAAATTCCTTCATCGTCCACCCTGGCACATTTAGGTTTTGATCTTCGGCCATCCGACCTTTTTTTTCTTATATATTTCCTTTAAAAGATGGGATGAAGATTTGATCCGTCCTATCCACATAGAAAGCTTACCATACACCACTTCGAATGGTTATTTCCCCCTTACTTAACATAGGCCGATTCACATCGTTTTTATAGGCAAATATAGGCAAACTCCGCAGTTGGAAGAACTTATTCCCACTTGCTCGGTCTCCCTTGCACTAAGCTCTTCAGCAAGTCTTCCAGTAAACCGACGACTGGAGTCTGGCCGTTTTAATAAGGCGAGATAGATTTGGACCCTCGTGATCGAGCTTATGATTGTAAAGAACGCGGAGCCATAGTCAAACGATCCAAACCAGGTTGAGAGCGTCGAAGCTTTCTTTCTGAACCTGAAGCACTCACTTCTACTCCTGTCCTGCTGTGGAAGCAGTGGCCGGAAGCTTCACTGTGGAGGCAGGCGGTCTGATAGAGCTGATTAGATCCACAACCGAGATGGAGCCATCCCGGGAACCCAGAAGCGAAGCTATCCCTCCACACACAAGAATCCATCTCAGGATTAGAACCTGCAATACAATAACCATGGGGGTCACTGAAGCTGCTGAATCGCCCTCTGAGAAGGAAGAAAAACATTTTAGCCTTCCCTTCCACTTGATGAGAAACTTAAGGTAAGGCATGAGCATCTCCTCCGTTTTTGCATAGCTTGCACTCTCTTTATTCGACAATGAGCATCCACCTTTCGTCTGTAACGTGCATTTTTTGTTTTGCTTTAATGGATCCTCGAACTTGAGTGAAAGCCAATGCGTTTTCCGAAAGGGGGTATTGAAAAAAAAGGCCTACCCCTTGGCAGGAGATGTTGAAGTTGCGCATGAAGTAGTCTCTATCTCCCGGTCGGAGACAAGGGATGGATGTCGCTAGGCTAGGTCAACTCTATCATTGGTTTTATTATCCCTATAACGATCACTAAATAAAGATATGTGCTACTACTATCCCGATGCAGCGAAGCTAGGTGGTGCTATTATGGCGGGGGAAGGGTCTACTTCTGCTCCGAATGCTTTTGGTGGCGGGTCTTTCTATTACCGATATGGACCTCACTAACGGGTCTCGTTCTGTACCTAGGTATAGATCTATATCACTAAGGTCAGTATATGAATCTGCTGCGTCTTTTATCTCAGGTGTTGGATCACCTACTAACTCCTGCTGGCTCCAATGCCTCATCATCCTCAGACTTATCCTGGCGTATGCTAGAGTAATCTACATTCACATTTGCAGATTCCATGGCTGCCCTAGTACTTTCCCGTTGGTCAAGTTGCTTTGCTCCTTTTGTTGTAAACTCTATATGCCTTACTGGTCAGAGAATAACCTAAGAATCAGGGTCACTGCGAGGAGTTGGCTTTGGCTAGGTTTTCTCTGAGGATATAGCCTTCGTGTGTTCAATGTTAGGCCTCGCCCGTAGGGAGTTGTTTTTGTTCCTGATCTAAGGTACACTCTATTAGCAGTATAACATGCAAATTGCCTCAGCCCAAAAGTGTTGCGCTATTTTTGCATTTACTAGCGGCTATTTCGAGAAATACCCCCTTTTTCCCCGTTTTGTTGAGCGGCAATAGAGAATTCATGCTTGATTCCTTTTTCATTACAGTACTCAGCAAAAGATGCATTCTCACTATGATCAGTTCTGAGTCGAATGATGCAAGCACCGGATGCATTCTTCTCAGTTTGTATTCTATTGCACATTTGCTTTTGAAAGCTTCTGACTTATCGTGCAAGAAGGATACCCACGGGAAATCATCTACCAAGTCCAATATAGACTTCTTGCCACCAATGCTTTCTGTTTGCATTGGACCTACCAGATCCATGTGCAACAGCTCCAAGGGATGACAGATGGTGGAAATGCACTTGATAGGTTTATGAGGACTTCTGGTCTGCTTTCCCGATTTACATCCTTCACATGCGCCTTCTTGCTTGCCCCCCAACTTAGGCAATCCTCTCATGGGGCTTAAGAAGATCACGAAAATTCATGTGACCTAAACGCTTGTGCCACAACTCCAAGACATCATTACTAGCTTTATGACAGACCTTGTCATCAGTGGCTTCTCTTGCATTTGCGCAATAGCAATTGTCCTTTGATCTTAAACCAGTCAGCACTTCCTTTTCATTAGAATCATTGACTCTACATCTTTCTTTGTTAAACCAAACATCTCCTACTTCATCACAAAGCTGACCGGAGATTTGTCTTCAGGTCTTCAACAAGCGGGACATTCTTTAAGCAAGGAATTCCGGGAGTTGAAACAGTGCCTCTCCCTACGGTCTCCCACTTCACTATGCTCAAATTCAATTAATTTTAGCTTTCCGAAAATGTAGTGAACCTGCTTCTGTCGCCTGTCATGTGCCTCGAGCAACCACTATCAAAGTACCAAGTGTCCGACTTGCATGGAGAGAGCGCAGTAAGAGCAACCCCTCTGTTGGAACAGTTGAGAAGGTAAACAAGCACATATGACTTACCCTCCAAACTTGTTTGACTTTAGGAATCTTCGTGCGAGATGAGGCTTTCTTTCAGAGCCTTCGGTGCCCTTGATTTGCAGAACGCAGTTTCACGTTCTTCTTTCTAGACAAGATTTTTCTGTTCATCAAGTGAGAAAATTCAATTTTTCCAGTAAGGATGAACGAAGCTTCTCACTTGTCTCAAATTGAGTAGTCTTAATCTCCCGTCTTTGGCGCCTTTAAGAAAGGTTACTTGTTCTCTCAAGTCAGACTTTCTCATACAAATCATGCAACACTCACGCCTTCGGCCCCTCCAGATTATGTTCTTCACAGTCCGACTCATCTGAGTCTTGATCTTCAATCCTTTCCTCCTCATCGCTTTCAGATGCAGAGTCATCTCCAGAGTTCTCACTCCAAGTGGCATTCATTGCCTCTTTCATTCTTCCGTTTCTTCTGCACATTCTGAAGCAATGTGACCGAACCCTTGACACTCATAGCACCTAGCTTGGGTTCCTCTTTTCATTCACTCTGGATAACCTAGAGGATTTGTCAGACGTAAATCGAGAGGCGCCAAAGGCGGCGGTAGCTCGACCATAGGGAGAGGAGGGAGTTGGCGAAGCAACGGCGGTAGCTCGACCATAGGGAGAGGAGGGAGTTGGTCTTTTGCTTACTTTTTTTTTTAACTTCTTAGAATTAAGAACCGCTTGGTGAGAAGAGCAAGCTGCTCTTTAGTAGACAAGCTCTCAGACGTGTATTCATCCTCTTTACTTCGTAACCTTAAGTGCGCTGGATTTCCCCCCATCTCGTACGTCGTGATGGAACCAATCAACTCTGCAAGCTTGTACGTGTTCAAATTCTTGGATTCTTCAATAGCAATCTTCTTAGAGTAATACATCATGAGAAGAGACCTAAAAATCTTCTTGACAATTCGGTTGCAACAACCATTTACAATGACACTCAACCTAGCATAGAAATCTGCGAATTTATCATCTTCAGACATCTTAATATTCTCAAACCGTGTCGAGAGCTGTTGAAGTTTAGAGGCTCTGCGAAGTTCGCTTGCTTGACCGTTAGGGAGTTTACTTAAAAGACCGTTAGGGAGAGGGAGGCTTTCTTCTTCGCTTGCATAGTTCTTCATCAAGAAACGGTGGATGACCCCGAAGCACGATACGTCCTAGCACTACCCACGGATCTCACTAAGTATATCTAGTGACCCGCTCTGATGCCAAATTACTAGGACGGCCCTGACCCTGTCAACCAAGTAAAAAGAAAGAAGAGAACCAAAGGAGAAGAGAACTTCGTATTTTTATTTTGTTTGACTAATTATCCCGCGCAGCCTCAACCGACCATGGCATTGCATCCTTATGATCTATAAGAGTACAATGGTTCTCTGACTTAGGAACATGAAGTCGATCCGGACTTTCAAAAAAGTTCTGTTAGGTTCTTAGTAGCAGTCGGCGACCTTTTCTTCTTTTACTTCACATAGCTTTTCGTCTCCTTGATAGCAGGAAGTTCTCCAAAAGTATGAAAAGCTGGAGGACTTTGTACCATCCATTCCAGTGTGGTTGAATTCTGTTCAACAGCCCAAGGACTTGGAGCACATCTTTTGTTATTTCCACTGCTTGAAGTGATTGTTACGACCACGAAGAAACGACGAATCCCAACTACGGATATATAAGAGCCAAAACTGCTAAGGGCATTCCATCCAGCGTAAGCATCTGGATAATCTGGAATGCGACGTGGCATACCCGAAAGCCCTAAGAAATGCATGGGAAAGAAGGTCAGATTAACCCCGAAAAAAGTGATCCAAAAATGGATTTGACCTAAAGTTTCAGGGTATGTCCGACCAAAGATTTTTCCCACCCAATAGTGAAATCCTGCAAATAAAGCAAAAACGGCTCCCATAGAAAGTACATAATGGAAATGTGCAACCACATAATAAGTATCATGTAGAGCAATGTCTAGCCCAGAATTTGCCAGGACTATTCCAGTGAGTCCTCCTATGGTGAACAAAAAGATGAACCCTACAGCAAATAACATGGGTGTTTTGTATTGTATCGAACCCCCCCACATGGTAGCGATCCAACTAAAGATTTTGATTCCAGTGGGGACAGCTATGATCATGGTAGCTGCGGTAAAGTAGGCACGGGTATCAACGTCTAAGCCCACAGTAAACATATGATGAGCCCAAACAAGAAATCCAAGAACACCTATACTGATCATGGCATAAACCATGCCTAGATACCCGAAGACCGGTTTTCCCGAAAAAGTCGAAACGATATGACTTATGATACCGGATCCAGGCAGAATGGGAATATACACCTCTGGATGACCGAAAAACCGAAAGAGATGCTGGTATAATATGGGGTCTCCCCCCCCAGCGGGATCAGAAAAGGTTGTATTAAAGTTTCGATCGGTTAATAACATGGTAATTGCCCCTGCCAGTACCGGAAGTGATAATAAAAGTAGGAATGCTGTCACTGGAACGGACCACACAAATAGGGGTGATCTATGCATAGTCATTCCAGGTCCACGCATGTTGGAGATAGTTGTTATAAAATTGATAGAACCTAAAATGGATGAAATACCAGATAGATGAAGACTAGAAATTGCTAAATCAACAGCTCCTCCAGAATGGCTGGTAATACCACTTAAGGGCGGATAGACCGTCCACCCAGTCCCGCTACCCACTTCTACTAAGGCTGAGCTTAATAGGAGCAAGAGACTTGGTGGCAACAACCAGAATGAAATATTATTTAATCGTGGAAATGCCATGTCAGGTGCACCTATCAGAATCGGAACAGACCAATTACCAGATCCACCTATCATCGCCGGCATAACCATAAAAAAGATCATTAAAAAAGCGTGAGCCGTTATTAAAACATTATAAAGTTGATGATTCCCACCAAGAATTTGATCGCCGGGTCGTGCTAATTCCATACGAATCAGTACTGAGAAGCATGTACCCATCACTCCAGCAATAGCACCGAAGATGAAATATAGAGTCCCTATATCCTTGTGGTTAGTGGAGAACAGCCATCGTGTCGTAAAATTGAGATTATGTCGTTTCCTTCCTTATCAGAGAGGGGCCCTTAGGTTCTGAAATAACTTGCTTACTTGGGCTTTTTTATGACCATCGGGAGAGGTAGTTGGGAAGGTCCGGAAAGCCCTCACTAAAAAAAAGAAAGAAGAGAAGCGGGGGACTTTATACTAAACCATATAGTAACGGGATATATTCGAATGCGAGCTCCCAGTAGCAACTATGAAAGCCACATTCTAAGAGGTTCGAATATACATCCGATAGATAAGATGGGGTTAGCATTTGGTCGTCGCCTATCACCAGTCGGCAAAATTCTTCTGGAGACCAGTTTGACGGCAAGTCCGCCCCCACCTCGTTTAACATACGACAAAATACCTGAGAAATCGTTGCACTAAGATTTTGTGAAGCGCTTTGCGCGTCCGACATCGTCGAAGAGGTACTTGATAAAGACGAAAAAGAAAAAGTATTATCTATCATAAAATTCAACTCACTTGGAGTAGCATCTCCATAGAGTACAATGGCATTTGTCTGCATTGTATTTTTTTTTTTTTATTTATTACTACATTTCTTTTGGTACGAAATCTCCGGCTAGTCCCCGAAAATGCTCGTTCCTTTGTCGTTTCGTAGATGCCACGGCAGAAACATTTACGATCGGGAGCGAAAGCAGCTCGGCACTTGATCAAATAGCTCCGTTCCGTAAGGTGTACTTTGTCAATCCTCCCTAAAGGAGAGAACTCCGAATTCCTCGGTCCCATCCGAATATTCCTATTGGTAAGTAGAGTGGATTCTAAGCCATGCTAATATAGTTAAAATAAATAATGGATAGAGTTTAATTCCTCAATTAAATTAGTAGTACTTCTAGAGTCCACTTCTTCCCGAGTGAAAGGGAAAATGTAAAGACTACCATTAAAGCAGCCCAAGCGAGATTTACTATATCCATGTGAATTATGTCCCCGAAGGAATTGTTGAATTATTGTTCACTAATAAATAATAGTGGAATCACTGGCGCAGAGTCAAAAAGTAATTCTGACCTGATGAAACAATTCAAGAAATCCAATTATAATTATAACTTATAAGAGGGTCTAATAAGATTTCTAGTATAATCAGAAAAGATTAAGCACAAGCAAAATATGTGAAGATCCTCTTGTTAAGTATCAAAGAAATGTTACTAATATGTAGAAAAAAAAAAAAGAAATTCTGGCTCTTCATTAACTTAAAGAATTTCATTAAGTTAAATAAAAGTATAAAAATATAGAAGAAAGGTAAATCACTACCTAGCCCCTATTTCTTTCCCATTCTGTTTTGATCTAATCCTTACCGTCTTCTTATTGTCTCTATGAAACAACCGGAGGACGTCCTACTATGTTCTGTTCTTGACTAGAGGTTAACGAAAAAAGAATTAAAGTATATGTATATTAAGTAAAAGGCAATTACGCATTCATAGGAAGGATTGGTCGACAAAATATGAACCGAAGACGGACTCTTGAGTGAGTGGCCATTCGGACTTCTTCATTTTCCATTAAATGTCAGGGTAGGTGAGTTTTCCATCTTATTTATTGCGTTAGATAACTTTTTGCTTGGGAGCTTTACTCTCATACCTATAGGTAAAGACTGACAGCGGTAGATGAGCGCGGTCGTGCAGATGGATCGGTTGCACGTGTATTTAACTAGCTTGTGGACGAAGGGATTCAAAGTCTTTCTCCAATTTTTGAAAAACTTAGAAAGAAAAGACCAGAGAATAGCCGTAGAAATGTCTCCAGGCAGTGGACCAGGTGCCCGCCCAGGGTCTGCTATCATCATGCTGGTGCTAATGTGATCTATCGACACTAGATAATCTTCCACAATTTCCTTCTAAAAGAGTACTTTACGTCGTGGTTTTTTCAACCTGCTAGACGACTTTTTCTTCTTGGAGAAGGCAAGGGTTGCTGAGTTATCACAGTAGATCTTCAGCGGTCTAGAGATAGTACCCATCACCTGAAGTCCTGTGATGAATTTCCTCAGCCTGGCCTGGCATGTGGCCTCGTAGCAATATACTCAGCGTGTGTAGAGGAAGAGGCTGTGACTCTTTCTCACTCTTCCACGAAATGGCGCTGCCGGCAAGCAGGAAGACGTATCCTGATGTCGATTTCCTGGTGTCTGGGTAACCAGCGTAATCGGAGTCCGAATATCTGACGATCCCCAGTATATCGGATCGCCTTTATGTGATCATTTAGTCTCTGACCCCTGAAGATACCTCATTACTTTGAAGGCAGCTTTCCAATGCTCCATGCCTGGGTGACTTTGGTATCTACCTAGTAAACCCACAGCATAGACAATGTCCGGCCGTGTACACGTCTGGGCGTACATCAAGCTTCCAACAGCAGAAGTATATGGAATACCCTTCCTCTTCTTTTTCCTCGGGCACTGCGAAAGACAGAGCCTGTCTCCCTTCTGTACAGGTGCGGGTTGCTGTATACCTCTCTAATACTTTACTTTTGGCCTGCCTTCTGAGAGAGTCTGAGGATACCTCTGGAAATGTCTTTGTGAATCTCAATGCCAATGACATATGAAGCTCACCCATCTCAAAGTTCCGGAATGTCTTCGTATCGCCCTGAAGCAGTATGTCGTCAACATATAGGACTAGAAAGATAAACTTTCTCCGTATATATACTGATATATACAGTTTTCCTTAAACTCAAGAGTCATTCTCACCTCATAGAATTTGAGGGAAGCTTTTTAGAGTCTTCGACTTTCCACTAAATGCTCGCTGCTCTTCTGCGAGAAGCCGGTCCATGTACACTTCCTCCTCTAGGTCCCCATTGCCGAAAGTAACCTAGTCAGAGGGGAGCTCGACTCTAAAAAGAGAGGTAGAGGGTAACCCTACTATAAAACAAGCGGGAGAGGAAGTAGTCCAAAATCGAAAAGAAGATAAGTAAGCTGATAGAATATCCCGTCACAACTATCGACCCTGACGAAACCGAATGAAAGGCATTTAACCCGGGTAAGACCCATGGTGAAAAAGGCTGTGAAAGGACTTCTGACCTCATTCCAACAAAACTTATTGATTGACTCTCCGGAGCTCGCCCCAGGGTTGTCTATGCTTATACTCTTACTGTAAAGGTGGAATTGCCAGGAGATTCACCACAGTTACTGCTACCAAAACGAATCTTCTCCGGTCGAGCTCCCTTCCCTCTCCTGACAGGAACTCAGACGACTCAATTGACCGAGTTTCGAGCCCTCCCGGGACTTCTTTATTCGTCAATATCTATACCCCGTGACTTTCTTGCTCGACCTGTTACCCAGCAGTTCGCGTTAACTCTGCCTCCCAGAGATCCCGCCTGGTTAACAGAGCTTGGTATTCGCGGTATACCTCTGCGCTTCTCAGCCGCTGATGATAGAGACGCGCTTCCTTCTCCCTCCGCTCGCCCTCCCAGGACTTCCATTCTTCCTGGGCCCCCTTTAGCTCTCGTTGGGTTTCCTCTATCTCTATTATGAGAGCCTCGAGGGCGGGGACTCGCGTTGAAGTCAGGAATGAAATCCCTCGCGGGCGCAGGAGGGGAGTCTGTACCAAAACCTGGACCAACGGAAAGCATGGGACTTTTTGGGCGTCTTTCATACGCAATTTCTATTTCATTTTACGCAATTTCGTAGGTAATTGTATCTTTTACACCCCTATTAGCTCAGTTGGTTAGGATATTCTTAAGGGGGAAAAGGTCTAGTTGGGTTCGATTTCCAGCGCCCCGAAAAAGAAGAGTTGGTAAAGCGGCATGAGACCTACAGAGTTTTTTAGGTTTGAACTAGAAAGATTGTTTTCCGATCTAGAGGTCGCTATTTTGCGAAGGATGAATTAAAACTTTAAAATGAATGAAAGTCAAGAGAATGCGTCTAATCGTAGAAAAGAGAGGTGGTGCAGCACCATCATAAAAGATTCCTTCTCCAAGCTCAGGTTATGGAAGAAAAAAAAGGAGAAGCAGGTGTATCAGCAAGGGGCTAATCCGAAGGTGGTTTGTCTCCATTCAATTGAGAGGGAAGCCCCCGGCGGGGAAGCTGCAAGCGCCCCATTATAGACTTCAAGGAAAATGTCCTACGACGAACACACCTTTCGGACCTTTGGCTTTAGCAATTTTGTTCGTGTGTGAGGATGCGCAGGACGCTGTGGTTATTTGGCCAGTTGCCCGGTTTCGAGCCATTGCTTTGTTTGAGGGCTCGGTGTAAAGCGCACTAAGGTTCTGAAAGAAAGCTAGCTTGGTGTGAAGCGCTATGGAGAGCAGAAGCTATGAACAGGACAACGCCTAAATACCTCCCTAAAACGACAGGACGCCTAACGCTTTCTCGATCTGCTCCACCTCATCCACAGGGATTCAGACTCAATACTTTCGTATTAGGTTCCTGAAGAACCAACCAGAATTCCATACTTTTGATAAGTCATGACGGAGCAATCCAATTATGGAAGTAGGGCTCCGAAGGAGAAGAGGAGTAGCATCCGTTTACCAGGCTTTGCTCTCTCCTACGACTCCCTCAAGCCTGCTACCTACGACTTCCTTGGGCGAGAAATCGGACGAAAGAACTTTCTTTGCTCTCTTACTTAGCGCAAGCACTAAGAAAGTTGACTACCTTAGTTGCTGCTTGCTTTCCGCGAGTAAAAAGCTTGACCATCGATGAGGCAATTCACATTGTGTTCGTATAGTGACTAAAGTCAATCAAAATCATTCTCCCCATTGGCCCCGTATTTTTGATTAAACCTCTTCTTACCTTATTCTTGACCACTATTAGCACAGCTTCGAAAATCGTTATCTTTTATTCGCCTATACCTATATGTGACAAATGAATAAAAAAGAAAACGATCGAAGGGAGACGAAGATAAGGCTTGGTGGCTTGGAAGGAAAGACTAGCTAACAAGCGAAGGCACTGAAAGTGAGCCCCTACTCGTGTTCCTGCTCCAACTCCTATATCAGAAGCTCCATATGCTCTGACAAGACGCTTTCTATTCTCTAGAGCTCTCCTTTTATTATTCCTACAGCTACTCTTAGTCCTCCCGAAAGTACAACAAGGATCAAAGAACGTCTTAAAGCTCGCCTCTATGCTTTCTTAAAAAGTAAGTAAATCGGACTACGCGGGGGAAAACGATCTTATTGGAATTTTTTGAAGCGGCTTTCGAGTGAGGGCAATCGTCATAGTCAGCCAGCGAGCAATCCCAAGAAAGCGAGCTACCTAGTCTTTCTTATTCCCATCGCTAGCTTAACTTAAACTGAGGAATAAGAATAGGAAAAACAAACCTCCAAGCCCCTATAAAGTAAGCTATTTCAATGTTATTATTCTGTCTCTTTCCTCTGTCCGGTACCAAAGCCACTCGAACTTCGAATGCCGCACCAACTCCCTCAAACACAAGGGAACGGACACTGCTCTCAGCCTGTTGTAACAACAAAAAAAAACTCCATACCAGAAGATCATTACCTTATTCCTAGAGCGGAATATAGACATTGGTACAACAGGAGGCTCGAGAGACCTCGAGCGACACATCGTAATTTACGCTAACCTCAGCGTACCATCGGAGATACTTTAGCCACATCTTAACCCATGGTTGAAGAATGAGGCGATCAAGAAAGCCCGCCCGCATAAAATGTCCGAAGACCTTCTCTTTCCTTTTCATTACAAACAAAGCGAAGGCGCTACTTAGCCCTAAAAAGAATGAGGGCCCGTGCGCGTTAACACTCCGAAATGCTAACCACAGTTTCAATGGTAACGGGAATACGCCTGCCGGCGAAAGCATACAAAGATAGTGACGCTCCAGATTTAGGGCGATAGGTCGCACCACGGATACGATAAGAAGCACCCCTCAATCGATAGGTCAAAGACAGAGACATAGTACCAGTTACATCTCAGAAAATCGGGGTCTTTTCCACATAATAGCGTCATCCAAAGACCGGAGCATCTTAGCAGACACTAGAGAGAAATCCCATTAAATTTTCGGAATCTTTTGGCAAACTCCAAAACATGACTTATAATAATAATATTTTATAAATTATAGACTTTTCTTTAGATATAGTTATAGTACACTGAAACTATTTATTATGGTAAGCGGCCGACACTTTCTCGTCGGCGATCACCGTCGCGCATAGTCGCAAAGCTTCGTCGTGCCATAGACCCTCTCAGCAGCTATCCACACAAGCGTATGATGTGTAAGTGTGAATAGAGGCCAAGAACTAAAAAATCCGAGGGGTCGACCCTCTCCTTTCAGTCGAGTAAGTGAAACTCCCTTACTCTAACAAGTAAGTAATTAAAATACCTTGCTTCGAGGAGCAGGTCGAATAGTCGAAGAAGGGTATGGTATATTCCCGGAATTAGTGATCCCCCCCTTGTCTTGATTCTCCTCTTGTCTCTTCTTTGACCAGTGGCAATTGACTTATTTTATTAAACCCGTCGAGAAATTCCTTGTGAATAACTTTCTAGTAATCCGGTAATAAAGGCAATCGACGGTACAGGGATATTCAAAGCATCTAGGAAGAAAGGACGAGCGCAGCGGATATGGCTAAAACAGCGGATACGCTCGAAACCTATTCTTTCACAACTTTTTATATCACCCCAAGGCGGATTAAGACTAAGGGGAGGCAAGGAAAGAGATATTCAATCAACCAAGCAAAGAACCGAGACCACCCTTGTTTAAAGGCTTCACCAAGACAGCAGGAAGGAAGAGAGTCGAGACAGAAAGCCAAGACAGTCATCCAGGCATTGGTTACAGACAGGCAGACCAAAGAGTCAAAGCCAAGGGGAAAAGCGATGAAGTAGCTCGAACAATAGAGAGGGGAGTGCTTTCGTCGAATCGATAACAGGATGGTCAGATCATACTATCATCCCTCGACGCAACGGAAAGAGTTACTAGTGGAAGCCGATCCATATACATCTTTATGAGTCAAAGTGGACTAGCCATATTCTACGAATTGGGCTATTTCTCCACCCGGATGGAGCTTATTTTCTGGCACGTCCTTATACTCGGAAAGCTTTCGCAATATTCGTTTTGGGAGGCAGAAGGCTTGCAATGTCATTCCATCATAGCTCGGCGATCAAGAACAGTTACGTAATGAATTCAAATCCATCTCTTTCTCGGTGCAAAGGAAAGTCAATTTATAGTGCTCCAGATAGGAATGGTCTTTCCCAACTGTAGTAATGGTCGGCGACTCGAGAAGAGATTCTACCGTTCCGGCAGCTCGTTAGAATCCACGGATTTCAATCCATTCTATTAGATTTCCACACGGAAACTTTCTTTCAAAACTCTCTTTCTTTCACGTAGCAAAGCTATCAAGGAAGAATGCATTCGTTTCAAACGATTCTTTTACCCGGCGGTGCGTAACTTCTTCACTTCGTTTATTTCATAACCTAATGTCCTTATATTCAATCAATTGAGACTTTGTAGCCCCGCTTTGTGGTTTACTGCACCCCGCCTCCGCGCGGGCACCTCTTCTTCCGAGCGCCCTTACTTCGTCGCCTTTTGCGAGTCAAGCTACTTAATTTCAGAACTTGTTTTTGAATTCTGGGTCCCAGCATTTCCGCACTTTTTTGTGGCGGGCCCTGCGGCCGTAAAGAAAGGAGCCAAAAGCACTCGAGCTTTGCGAGAAGGATGTTTGGTCTTAGTAAGATTTTACCATTCTGGGGCCTTAAAAAGTGGATTATTCCACCCAGAAGAAAGAGATTTCACCGCGTAATGTCGAATTGATCCACTTTAGGAGAGTCATATTTTCTGGTACGTCCATCTACTTATAAGCGGCCGGCTATGTTCTCTAAACTCATCTATTTCCTCTCGGCTCTCAGCGCAACGAGAAAGGATTCCCCAATAGCTGAGATTGGTACTAGAATTCGCGAATCTAGAGAGCACCAACGATGTTGACCGGGAGGGAAAGGAGCAATTAAAGCCTTTCATCTCAATCAAATGACCGAAATGGAGACTCTATTCTTGTTGGCAAATGCAAATACGAATCCACTGATTTCCATCCCCATGTTCTCTGAGCAATGACCTTTGTTTCCAACAGTAATGGAGATTTGTTGCAAACTGTCTCCGAATCCCGTGCTTTTCAAGTAAGCACCAACTCCTGTGATGTGTATTCCCCTCCAGAGTCTGTCCTCAAACATGGCTTTCTTTGCCTTGACTTTATAAGTTTCATTCTCCACTAAGCTTCTGAACTCTATGAATTTTTGAAAGATTTCGGACCGTTGGAAAAAAAGTAAAACTCCCTCTCCCTAACAGTCGAGTAAGTGAAACTCCCTTACTCTAACAAGTAAGCAAGTAAACTCCCTTTGAATCTTATCCATTGAAGAAGACAGACTTCAAGACTGAAACCCGCCCTTTATTATTATATTATTAGTAAGATAGGTTTGGAACTCGGGCTATAGTTATACTATATGCCCGGGCTTTTCTCGCTTGTTGCTTTCTTTCTTCGCATGCTTTCGCGCATTTTTAAAAAATTTTTCTTCTGGGGCGAACTCCCTATCTTGATCGAAGTCCTGAAAGGCTTGGTTATGGTAGTCCCTCGGTCTATAAGATGTAGGCTTATCAAGCTGAGGGAATTGCATAGTCAAGAGGAACTAAGTGCTGGTGATCGGAGCGTGGGGAACTCAGGCCGCTGGTAGTAGAGGCAATGCAATTGAACCAATTTCCTTACACTCTAGCTGAGGGAGAGACTTTACCTTTACTTAGAGAGGGGCAGCAATACTACTATGCTCTTCGGTGCTCGTAGGTTGACTTCCCTTATGCACCCAGCCGCTTCACTAATGTGAATAGGTTATACAGAAGGGTGAGTTGGTTATATACTCTTATGCGCGTTCCTTCTTCGAACCTTTTGGTATGTATTGCCCCCGATCAGATCCACCAGACAAGAAACTCAATTCCGCACTGCTGCTGAGTCGTCGGACTTATCCACCAAGGGATTCGTGGAATTTCTGTGGATTGCGTTGGAGGAAATCTACCTAAGCTAGGCAGATAGATAGACTCCTTTCCCTCTGCTAAGGGGGAGCAAGAAATTAAATAAAATGATTGTTTTTTAATCAGCGCCCCCTTTTGGGTATGCAGGTACTAAGAGTCTTCTCACTACCAACCAGCAGACATCATCTGGCTGGGTCTTGCCGGTATCAACAACAAGAAAAAAAACAACCAAATGGAAACAGCAACTAACTATGGCTCTTGGCCCAGACAACGTCCTAGGCGTAGGGGAGATCGGAGCAACAGGGAACGCCTAGACGACGTTTTTATTCCCGGGCTGCAGTAAGTAGATCGAGAGGTCGTTCCGCCCCTTGTCCCCGAATATGGGTAATATGTTCTCAAAAAAAAAGTAGCTCCAATCTGACCTAGCTGGCGAGCGATCCCAGTTCGCGGCAGAGAACAAGACAGCAAGCGAGCGTACCTTTGTTCGCTTCTTCTCCACCAAGCACGGAAGTTTAAGGATAACTGTAGGTCGGTGGCTACCTAAGGAAACTCCGATTCGATCCGCCCCCCCGGCTGGGAGGCATCTACCTCATCCCGATCACAAGGAGAGGTTCACCATGATGGGGGTACTTCTTTTTTTTTCCCTTCCGGAAAGAATGAAATACATAGGGGACCATCCTTTTGTTGCGGCATGCTCCTCAGATTTACGGATTCGCAGGGGGCCTCAGGCCCTACTTAGTTTCGCAAGCCTTTGTCATTGTCAGTCAACTAAGTATGGCGCCTTTTGAATTTAATCTTAAGTAGTCTATCAGTGGTGCGAAGCGGCTTTGCGCCGGGGAGCGAAAGGTTTAGACCTTAGAAAGTCAGCGAACAGCGGTTCTTCTATGTAGATATGGTGTTCCCCCCTTGACTCTCCTAACGTCGAGCTAAGTGACTTCGTAACCTTTTCGTAGCGTAGTAGAATGAAGGCTACGCGCCGACGCTCTCTTATCTATTAGCCTAAGCGTCTTCGCTAACTCGCTCGCCTACTATATATACCCTACTAATGTATTGTATAGTAGGCTAACTCAGCCGCTTACTTCTAAAAAAGTAGGGCTAAGTAGCGCCTTTTCCTTTGTGAATAACCCATTCTCATTATCTTTCATAAGTCAAGTAGGCGAACCTATAGGTCCTTAGTAGGCGTTGACAAAGAAGAACAGCCGGTTAAAAGACAGCGAATCTTTTTTTTTTTTTAATATATATAGGCCAGCTTGACAAGCTACCCTTCCTCTTGATCTGAGGTGCGAAGAGAAACATCTCTTTTTTATGACTTCCACTTATCGATCCGAAAAGTGACCGACCAGGGCCCTATTGATGAATGAAAGAAAGGGTTTATGAGCCCTAGCCCTGTAAGCCCACACCTGTGTAGAGTAGATCGTTCAACACCTGCGGCACAAACCTATTTTTGACCTATTGGTCCTAGTATCATAGGCGACCGAACGGCCGCCCCCTAATTACTAGACCAACCTGCTATAATAATTCCATAAACACCTAGCGAAGATATGGCAAACAAATAAAGTAGCCCTATGTTCGAATCTGACAATACCATACCATAATCAAAAGGTACAACGGCCCGAGCAACCAGACTTAACATAAATGTAGTCACTGGAGCCATTCTAAAAAGGGAGAAATTAGCACTACTTGGTGAAATAGGTTCTTTTAGAATCAATTTCAAACCATCCGCTAGAGGTTGTAACAATCCGAACGCTCCCACTACATCAGGACCCTTTCGACGTTGCACAAAAGCCATTACTTTACGTTCAGCTAGCACTAAAAAGGCTACTCCTAGTAGAAGTGGTAGAATTATTCCAAGTATTTCGGCTGGAACAGCTATGTACGTTTTCGATTTTCTATTCACTCATGATCTGGCCTGGTCGACTCGATCATGATATTTCACTCATGATCTGGCCTGGTCGACCCAATCATGATATTGAAGGATGGGACCTTTTCTCGAAAAACTCCGGATCGAGTTGAAGGTGGTGCAACATCGAATCTTGTTACCTTACTTCGAATGGAATCTTAGCCCGCCTCACTTGCTTTCTGTACTGCATAAGGTTCTGAAAGAAAGTAAAGGGATTTCCTTCTAACTAGTGGCTGAGAGTAAGCAAGCTACCTTCATTCAACAGATTTGTGGTTGAGTCAATAAGGGTCGGGAATCTTTGCTCTTCTCTTTTGCATTTCCGCTGCCTGCGTTCTTCTTCGTGTCCGTACGTATCGCAAAGCTGGTCGACGCCAGCTGTAATGGTTCATTTCGGGAGTTTGAACACCATCCCAAAAATACAACCCTGTCAAAGGTATTTAACCTTCCTTCCTTCTGAGTGGAAATCCAATCCCGTTTTGTCTTTTTTGCATAAAAACCAAACTAATAATATATATATATATTTCTTTTAAACCCGTTCTTCCGACCCCTCCAAAAATGACCTTCTCCAGTGTTACCTAAACCAAGTAGGTCCCTGAGCGGATCCCACGTTAGCCCCAAAACGTTGGTCTCTAACTAGAAAAGTAAATGCTTTCTTTCCCCCGCGGGTATTTTGCCTGTATGGTGTTTGCCGGGTGGGACCCTCGATCCAGAAGGTATGCCACTATCTATACATGTCTGCCTCCCTTGAAAGCTCTTGGTGCTGCGACTATCACCGGTAAGTTGCGTCGGATCAACATCGGGATTAGAATCGACTGCAAAAGCAACTAAGTCAACGCCCATTTTCTCTGGCCCGGACGCTCGAATCTATTCCACCGCAAAGAACCGAATATACTACTGCAGGATCTTCCGCAGCTTCTGTTGTTATTGCTCCCACCTGTCACTACGCCACCTCAGCAGCTGGGACTGGAACTGCTTCCGCATTTGGTACTCCCCGGGCGAGTGTCTGGTTATCTCTCTGAATCAGGTTATTCACTGGGCTGTTAAGCCATCGGGGTTGATCGACCCAGGATTCATCCAAGACTCTAGATCTCGTTAATTCTAAGGGAGTTTACTTAAAAGACCGTTAGGGAGAGGGAGAGGGAGGGACTTGCTTACTTGTTAGAGTAAGGCTTTCCGTGAGGAAAGGTAAAGTATCTTTAAGGCATATATAGTTGGCTGGTTATTTGTCTTTCCCATCCCTGCAGCTACTGCAGGTGCCCAGAATTCATGGATTCTCTGGTAGAGGGAAGTCGAGGTGGAATTATTCTTTTGTGGGCTGGCTTAAAAGAAGCTCACTATTGCAGTAGGAGTAGCTACTTCTTTCAAGGCTTTAATTTGAGCTCTTCAGATCCCGAATCTCCATAAATGGGTATGACTGGTTAAGGTGACCTGCTTTGTGCGGCAACCGCAAGTTAAGGTACTCTGGATTTGTTAGACTCTGGAACGTTATAGCTAAGGAGCGGATTTCAGGGTACCTTGACTTGCCAAACGGTTTCCAGTATGCCTATACAGTAAGTCTTTACACACATGATAGTGGCAGCCAGGTTATCGACGATTCTACAATAGGCGGCCGCTGGAAAACCCGACTTAGCGAATCACTTCCAGGCTGGTATTTAATCTTTCTCGTGCCGGTGGCTCTTGTGTGCCTCATTTATGCTGGTGGCATACCGTACCGTATTGTGCTGAACACTCACAAAAGCCGTGGCCTTAGGCTATGTCCCTAGAAGTACAATCGTTGGTCCCTCCGGAACTGGTAATCTCCGTTTGACTTGAAAGGCGCGCAGGTGCGCAGCAAGTATTCTTTCACAAGTTTGAAGGAAATCGTACCTCCTTAGCTACTTGTACAAAAAAACTAGGGCGCTATACGGAAGTTCGTGCCTGCTTATCCCGGCTACAATAACTATCGAACAGCGATCCATCTGAAGAATGGCGCTCGTATATCCGGTCTGTACTTTCCCCTATTAGAGAAGGGCGGGGTTTGGAACCCTCAAGCAAGACATGATCCACATAATAAGACATCATAGCGCCTAGAGATACAGGTACGGTTCATCGCGTTACTTATCCAAGCGTGTTGCCGGATAGTCGGATATGCCGTACTCTGATTTTTATGAGGTTAGGAACCATTTGCTGTTACCAGCATTGCTCATTATTAGGTAGCGCATTCCCGTTTATCGATTTTAAGGTTAGGGTGACACGTTGTCGCTTTCGCTTTAATCTTTAATAATGAATGATATGGGGAGCGCGCTTTACTAATATAATAGAATAGAAAGGGGCTTTCACCATCTATTTCTGCCCGAACTCTTTCTTTCAGAACCTCCTAGCGAACGGGGAAAGCTTATCCCTCACTCGCATTCGCCTAATCGAGCGGAACGGCGCTCGGCGCTCATCCTACAACAGATCCCGCCTATAGTTATAGTGTCGAACACACATAAGTATAGGTTTTGTTGTCCTTACGACGGTTGTCAAAGACCGGATCTTTGCACTTCGCGACCCTATCCGAGTATGTGCTTAGTGCAACGCCTCATAGAACAATGAAGTAATGTATCTATACGCCCAAAAAGAAACTTGTTCATTTATGTTACCTGTTGTGGACCTTCAATGTTTCACCTTTCATAGATCTGGGAAAGGCGGTTTTGGTTTGGGAAGTGACGTTGAGGCTGGGCACGTGCGATAAGTAATAAAGAAAGCAAAGGGAAATCAGAGGGCCTGGAAAACAAACAGTAGAGTGACGCGAAGGACCTCTAGCAACTCTACAACCGCCCTTCCTACCAAAAAGCTAACCGAAATCACATAAGGTCTGGAAAGGGCTGTAAAGAATATAATTCCTTCCTCCCTTTCTTCCCCTGTTCCGGAGATAGATATAGCCCTCTCGAAACCTAGCTGTTAGAGTTTCATTTTTTTGGGGGGTAATAATAAACTTAATCCCCGAATGGGTACTTGAACCCTTCTCCTCCAAGGTATAGAACAACTAAGGGTACTGGTCCTGCTCGCTTTGGTTCCATCTGTCCACATTCTTCCCTTCGGCTTGATTACGAACGAAGAAAGAGACTTAAGGAGGGGCGCTAACCATGTGTTACAGGCCGCAGAAGTGAAATGCCATTATTATCAATGATTATTGAGTTGATCCCCCGTTCCCATCTTTCAAAGAATAAAAAGTGTGACCCCGGCAATCTCTCGCACTTGAAAAATAGATGCCGTATAGCCGATGGAGAAATTCACTATGAAATTGAATAGTTGATTCATTCAATCAGGACCGCGAAATAATATCATAGTAGATTTTTTCATGCCCTTCCTTTAATGAAAAGCAGCTGATTGGTAATTAATGTGCGCTCCTGTGGCCCAACACATAGGCTTTTTCCTTGTTCTACCGAGATGAACTAAAGAGCTCTAAAGCATTGGCTTACTTATTCGATTATTAACCGCAAAGCTTTCCACGAGGAGCCCAAAAAAGTCACACTAATTTCAGAATTAAGGGTATACGAAACCGTGTTTTACATGGCTGAGTGGAGGGTAACTCTGCTGACCCTACGGAGCCTCCAAAAAGGGACTGGAACCGCTCTACAGATATCTCTTTCGGAACGAGCCTTAACCGACGCTGCTGCTGCTACTGGTCTTGACACCAAAAATGCTGTCGATAGAGTTAAGTTAAAGCAAGCATGCCGGCCGTAGAAAGAGCGTAAAAGCACACTCCCCTTGCCTTGATAACAAACCCAACGCTAAAAAAAGACCTCCTACACGCACGGGAACCAGAACAAAAGAAGGAAGGAGATAGGATCCGCCTGCACGTCCGAAAGGAAACAAGACCAGAAGATGCGGCATCGATCAGCTCCTTGAGTTGCTTCCTTAGCTCTGATAGTTCAGGGGGGCGGCGCAAAGCCTCCGGTTCCAGCTCTATCTTATGGTCCACCGGCCTTCTCGGCGTAAGGGTCTTCGACACTCAGGCATGACATCCTCAAAATCTCTTGTCGGGATCGTGGAACTATCGCTCGAAAAGTAAGTAAGCTGCTTCTTGTTTAGTCAATAGGATAATCGTTCTTATTAGGTCAGGGGCGGCCGGCCCGGGGGTTACCCGCGATTGGTAATGGCATAACCAGAAGAGGGGTAGGGGTGACAAGGTTACGTGCTGGGTAGCGCAGCGCATCTGTTTTGGGTACAGAGGCGACGAGGGGTGCTAACCCGGCCATAGGTTCGAATCCTGTCACCTTTCTTGTGGATCATCTTATGGTTACCGGATGATGGGAATAACAAAGCAGCAATTATGAAATGAGCACGAAATGTCAATATATGAATTGTTTCATTATTCGTTATTTCCGGGTCTTTTCATTGCATTCACTTACAACAAGAAACAACCGCCTGCGTTTGGTGCAGCACCTGCATTTTGGTGCATTCTTCTTTCTTTCCTTGGTCTTTCGTTCCGTCATATTCCTAATAACTTATCCAATTACAACGTATTAACCGCTAATGCACCTTTCTTTTATCAAATCTCAGGGACATGGTCTAATCATGAGGGTAGTATTTTATCATGGTGTCGGATCCCAAGTTTTTATGGATTCCTTCTTTGTTACCGGGGTCGACCCCAAAGCCATAATGTCTCAAAACGAGGAGGCCATAGAGAAACTCTTTTTTATTCCTTTGTCTCGAACTTCGTGAAGAACTCCATTCTATCTCTCCCTCGTTACGAAGAAAAAAGTGGTGGTGTTGTACACCGCCAGTTGTACACTCCCTTCGTTCTACGAACCCTTGTTGATTCTGAACTTCCTTCGCGAAGGAACCGGACTTTTGACGGGCTAGCCCTTTTTTATGCGCCGCTTTACCCTGAAAGGAAAAAGAGTTTTGATCCTCTGGGCGCTAGGCGCTCCCGTGGTTCGCG